TTGTAAATCATTTTACAAACAATCATAATATATTAATTGAAATAAATTTCAAAATTTCCTTTAATTTACCTTATAAAGACCTGAAAAACAAATTATAGTTTTATAACATTAATAAATTATATTTCGGCTATACTAGAATTTAAAATATAAGATTAAACGTGTGTTGTCAATTACAACTCAAAATTCCTGAAATTTTTTAAATTCTGCCAGCTTTGTAGGATTTTAATTCTCTATAATTCTCATTAAGATTAATTGAGTATCAAATTCAAGTAATCATGTCTTATTTTATATTTATTATGTCTTAATAAAATAGAATAAATTTAACCTAAGATCGTTTAAATTTAGTTTTATTATACAATAAAAATTTTAGATAATCTTACGTAACAATAATTAAGTATAACCGAGATTTATGTTACTTTAATTGACATGATTAATAACTCCTAAACAAATTTTTTATAAATGAACTTAAAAAATAAAAATGATCTAATAATGCTGTGTGTAAAATTTAAAATATTATTTAAATCTAATGAAGAAAATCCTATAAATTTTAAGAACAAATTATGATTTTGACAAAATCATGTACTTTAATACTAATTTCTTACTTAGTTAAGTTCAATATAATAAGAAGATACCTTTTAAATTTCAAATTTAATATTAACCATAATATCTTAAAAGTAGAAAATTTATTTCATTATTTTGCAAATAATTATTGTTTTTATTCTCAATTTTTAAATAAACTAATAATTTTGTAAGAAAAATAATCAATAGTAGTAAGGAAAAGTAGCTTTAAGTTTTATCGTTTAATTTAAGATGTAAAAATAATTTTTTATAAATGAACTTAAAAAATAGAAAATCAAAATATTATTAATGTGAAATGAATTAAAAATATAAATAATAATTTATTATTAATATAAAAGCAATTTGAAATAAATGACTGATTAGAAAAAAAAATATAAATATAAGAAAAAAATAAAGATAAAATCATTGCAATAAAAATCATAATTGCAGATAAAAGATTATTTATAAAAACACCTGCTATGCAGGTAATTTCTGAAATAAATGATAGACACAACTAGCAGAATAATATTATGAAAAGAGGTTTTTGGTAAATATTTAAATAAACGTATTTTACTAAAACTTGAAAAAATACCACTATTTAAAAATAAAAATGATCTAATAATGCTGTGTGTAAAATTTAAAATAATTATGCCAAATATTCCAATATTTGAAAATCTTAACAATCTACAACATGCTAATCTTATATGAAAAACGGATCTTTAAGCGATTAATTTTTTTTGATCTCTTTGTATACAACAATACAAAGATCTGAATACAAATCCAATTAGTATTCAAGAGTAGTTTAAAATTGCGGAGTTTCATAGTAATGTTTTAAAAACCCAAATCTACCAGTTTTAAGCAACCCTCTAGCTAAAATTATTGATCCTATTGTTGAAGCCTTATGATAATAGTGAACAATTCAGAATTTAATCTATATTTATTCTAGATTGTTAAAACAAAATTTAATTTTAAACTGTATCTTAAGAATTGAAAGATCTTAGTGCTTAAACACTTCAAGTTCATAAAATATTACAAACTACTTACATAAAAATACTGCTTAAAAGCTTTTAATTGAATATTGATCATTTTTCTTTTAGAAAATTAATTATAATTAAAGTTTTAACAATTTTAATACTACAAATTAGAAATATAAAAATAGTTATAATTTGAACAATTACGTGGGATGGGACTATCAATTTAAATTAAATGAAATTTCTATATTATACTACTTTATTACGTCATTAGATAGAAACTTTAAATAATATATTAATTGAGATAAATTTCAAAATTTCCTTTAATTTACCTTATAAAGACCTGAAAAACAAATTATAGTTTTATAACATTTATAAAAATTTTTAGTATTAAGTTGTATTAGACCTTTAAATAAAAATTTTTAATTATTTAATCTAATATAAAGGTAGATAGTAAACATTATTGTGAATTTATTAATTATAATTACAATTATTTTTATAATTCATTTTTTAATTTTTGATTATAGAAAATTTTTTATGGAGTATAAACCATTTGAATGTGGATTTGAAAATATATATTGATTACATCAAAAACTTAATATTCATTTTTTCAAGATTGGAATTGTTTTTATTTTATTTGATTTAGAATTATTATTATTAGTACTATCTTTTTCTAAATTTATAATATTGATTTGAATTATTATAATTTTTATTTTTTTTAGATTATGAATTGAATTCAAATCATTTAGAATTAATTGAACTATGTAAAATTAAAATATTGATTGGTACAATAATTTTTATATTACTAATAAAACATCTTGACAAAATATATTATACTTAGCAATTTTTATAGCTCCAGATTTTTATGAAATTCATAATTTAAAGTTTAGATGCAACACAATTTTTATTGAAATGTTTAACTTAAAAACTTTAATAATTTTTATAATGGGTGTTTTGATAGTAACATTAATAATCATAAATACATTTTTAATTTGTTACTTAGTTAAGTTCAATATAATAAGAAGATACCTTTTAAATTTCAAATTTAATATTAACCATAATATCTTAAAAGTAGAAAATTTATTTCATTATTTTGCAAATAATTATTGTTTTCAAATTCATTTTCTAATAAACTTACTTTGCTACGACTTGTTAAATTATAATATTTAAATGACGGGCAATTTGCACCAATTAAAAAAATATTCAAAATTTTTTTATAAAAAAATTTTCACTTTTCAGTTTTGTTATAAATCATATTTAAAAATGATTATAATATATTAATTGAAATAAATTTCAAAATTTCCTTTAATTTACCTTATAAAGACCTGAAAAACAAATTATAGTTTTATAACATTAATAAGTTATATTTCGGCTATACTAGAATTTAAAATATAAGATTAAACGTGTGTTGTCAATTACAACTCAAAATTCCCGAAATTTTTTAAATTCTGCCAGCTTTGTAGGGTTTTAATTCTATTTTAATTCTCTATAATTATCATTAAGATTAATTGAGTATCAAATTCAAGTAATCATGTCTTATTTTATATTTATTATGTCTTAATAAAATAGAATAAATTTAACCTAAGATCGTTTAAATTTAGTTTTATTACACAATAAAAATTTTAGATAATCTTACGTAACAATAATTAAGTATAACCGAGGTTTCTGGCACTTTAATTGACATGATTAATGATTCCTAAACAAATTTTTTATAAAGAATTTTATTCTCAATTTTTAGATAAACTAATAATTTTGTAAGAAAAATAAGAAAGCTAAATCTTTAGTAATGTGAAATTAATTAAAAACGTAAAAGTAATTTCTGAAATAAATGATAGACACAACTAGCAGAATAATATTATGAAAAGAGGTTTTTGGTAAATATTTAAATAAACGTATTTTACTAAAACTTGAAAAATACCACTATTTAAAAATAAAAATGATCTAATAATGCTGTGTGTAAAATTGAAAATATTATTTAAATCTAATGAAGAAAATCCTATAAATTTTAAATTATTTATAATAATAACTAAGACAGGTAAATAGAAGAATTAATTCGGGCTATATTTGATCCCATGATATAATAATTAAAACTATATTAGTTATGAAAAAATTAACATTAATATTAATATAAAATTGATTAAAATAATACTTGTTTTAAAATACATTTTTTAATTTTTGATTATAGAAAAATTTTTATGGAGTATAAACCATTTGAATGTGGATTTGAAAATATATATATATATATATATATATATTGATTACATCAAAAACTTAATATTCATTTTTTCAAGATTGGAATTGTTTTTATTTTATTTGATTTAGAGTTCAATATAATAAGAAGATACCTTTTAAATTTCAAATTTAATATTAACCATAATATCTTAAAAGTAGAAAATTTATTTCATTATTTTGCAAATAATTATTGTTTTTATTCTCAATTTTTAAATAAACTAATAATTTTGTAAGAAAAATAATCAATAGTAGTAAGGAAAAGTAGCTTTAAGTTTTATCGTTTAATTTAAGATGTAAAAATAATTTTTTATAAATGAACTTAAAAAATAGAAAATCAAAATATTATTAATGTGAAATGAATTAAAAATATAAATAATAATTTATTATTAATATAAAAGCAATTTGAAATAAATGACTGATTAGAAAAAAAAATATAAATATAAGAAAAAAATAAAGATAAAATCATTGCAATAAAAATCATAATTGCAGATAAAAGATTATTTATAAAAACACCTGCTATGCAGGTAATTTCTGAAATAAATGATAAGGCAGGAGGTAGCCCCAAATTTAAAATGATAGACACAACTAGCAGAATAATATTATGAAAAGAGGTTTTTGGTAAATATTTAAATAAACGTATTTTACTAAAACTTGAAAAAATACCACTATTTAAAAATAAAAATGATCTAATAATGCTGTGTGTAAAATTTAAAATAATTATGCCAAATATTCCAATATTTGAAAATCTTAACAATCTACAACATGCTAATCTTATATGAGAAACGGATCTTAAAGCGATTAATTTTTTTTGATCTCTTTGTATACAACAATACAAAGATCTGAATACAAATCCAATTAGTATTCAAGAGTAGTTTAAAATTGCGGAGTTTCATAGTAATGTTTTAAAAAACCCAAATCTACCAGTTTTAAGCAACCCTCTAGCTAAAATTATTGATCCTATTGTTGAAGCTTCTACATGTGCTTTGGGCAATCAGTAATGAAGACCAAAAACTGGAATTTTAACTATAAATATTAAAATTAATATAAAATTGAAAATATTATTTAAATAGTGATTATTTAAATCTAATGAAGAAAATCCTATAAATTTTAAATTATTTATAATAATAACTAAGACAGGTAAAGAGAAAAAAAAAGTATACAACATTATATAAATAGAAGAATTAATTCGGGCTATATTTGATCCCCATGATATAATAATTAAAACTATAGGAATTATGTTTATTTCAAACAAAATATAAAATTTTCAAATTGTATTAGTTATGAAAAAAATTAACATTAATATTCATATAAAATTTATTAAAATAATACTTGTTTTAAAATACATTTTTATAAAATTTAAAGAAATTCAAACCAAAGAAACTCTTAAAATTATCAAAATTGCAAAATTTTCAAATCAACTATATAAATTGAAAACAATTAAAATTGTACTAAACATTAGAATCTTACACAATATTTATCTAAAATTAAAAGATTCTTAAATCATATACTATTAATTCTATCTCGTTAAGATAAGTAATATAACATCTTATCATAATAGTGAACAATTTAGAATAAAAATTTTTAATTATTTAATCTAATATAAAGGTAGATAATAAACATTATTGTGAATTTATTAATTATAATTACAATTATTTTTATAATTCATTTTTTAATTTTTGATTATAGAAAATTTTTTATGGAGTATAAACCATTTGAATGTGGATTTGAAAATATATATATATATATATACATATATTGATTACATCAAAAACTTAATATTCATTTTTTCAAGATTGGAATTGGTTTTTATTTTTTTTAATTATTAATTGAATTCAATCATTTAGAATTGAACTATATAAAAATTAAAATATTAATTGGTACAATAATTTTTATATTACTAATAAATCATCCTTCATACATATGCATATGTCTTGCAATTTTTTGTTTATTTTTGGGTTTTTTCATAAAAAGACTAGTTCCAAACATTTTTATTTATTCAATATTAATTATTTTCATTGGTGGTATTTTATTATTGTTATTTTATTTAACTATAATTAATACTAATAAAACATCTTGACAAAATATATTATACTTAACAATTTTTATAGCTCCAGATTTTTATGAAATTCATAATTTAAAATTTAGATGCAGCACAATTTTTATTGAAATATTTAACTTAAAAACTTTAATAATTTTTATGATGGGTGTTTTGATGGTAATATTAATGATCATAAATACATTTTTATTAAAAGTTAGATTTATGCGTCAATTTTAATTTGCTACTTACAAGTGTTAAAACCTTTAAATAAAAGAATTTCTAATTCTTATAGAATTTAATCTAAAGGTTAATTTATTAATTATTAATCTATATATTATACTACTTTATTACACCATTAGATAGAAACTTAAAATAATATATTATATTATGAGCTTATAAAATTCTATATAAAAATTAGAAATATAAATTTGAATTGAATTAACGAGATTTTAATTATTCATTGCAAATGAAACTTACTCCCGAGACAAAATTAAAATTTCATATTATTAAAACGATTTAAAACAATATAATGGAACTAACATAAACTTAGATTTTTATTTAGTTAATTAAATTTATTAAAAATTATAATATTAAATATAAAAATCATAATATAATTAAAAATGGTATTAGTTTTAATCACATAATTCTTATCACTTGATCATACCGAATTCGAGGATAACAACTTTCGAATAATAATAATAATTAACATCAAAACAAGTAGTAAAATGGAATTATTTCATAAAATTACAAAAAATAATATACATATTAAAATTAAAGATGAGTATTCGGACAAAAAAATTAAAATAAAATATAAACTAGAAAATTCAGTATTATATCCTCTTACTAATTCTCTTTCCCCTTCAGCTAAATCTAGGGGAGCTCGATGAGCTTCTAAGATAATAGAAATTGAAAAACAAATTAAAATAAAAAAAAATAATATCGGCGATTTGTAATCTAAAATTTTTAAAGATATAGAAGATTTTAAAACAAACGTGATTAAAACTAATAAAGTAATAAGTATCTCAAATCTTAAAACTTGAGCTAATCTGCGTCTACCACCTATTAATCTATAATTATTTATTGATCTTCATCCTAATAATAATATTATGTAAGAAGAAATACCAAATATTAGAATAATAAATAAAGGTAGTATAATTTTATTTGATCACGAGCTAAAAGGAATTATAATTCATATAATTAAGGATACTAATAAAATTATAAATCTTATAATTTTATACAAAATATAATGATTTTTTAAATTGATTAATCTATTTTTTTTGAACAATTTAACCCCATCTAAAAATGGCTGAAATAAACCATTGAAGAATATTTTATTTGGTCCTAGACGTAGCTGTGAATATGATAAAAATTTGCGCTCAGTTAAAGTAAAAAAAGCCACTGATAATAAAATAAAAATAACAGTTAATAAAAGCATAAGCTTTATTTTAGCTATAATTCTTATTTTAAGCTTAAATCACTTAAGATTTACATACAATTATAAATAAAAAATTAAAAAGATATTACTTTTGAATTAAAAATTCAACATGCAGTTACAATAAATCTTTATAAAATTATTAGTATGTTGTACTTTGAATGAGATTTTAAGTGTTCACTATAAATGAAGTATATTCCCAAAATAAAATTTAAATAATTAAACATATAAATTAATAAAAAATTTAGAAAATAAATAAATGTTAAAATTTGTGATAAAATTAAATAAGGATATTCTACTGGTATCCCACCCAATCATACTAAAATAATATTTGATATAATAAATATAATTGTTATTAAGTTTCATAATTTTATATTATTTATTATCATACTATAATTAAAAAAAATTATTATCATCAACAAAATTAAGGATAATAAAAAAAATAATACTCCCCCCAATTTATTAGGAATTGCTCGTAAAATAGCATAATATTGTAAAAAATATCACTCAGGTTGAATATGAATAGGGGAAATTATAGGATTTGATTTAATAAAATTTTCAGGATCTACTATAAAATAAGGAGAGTAAAAAAATAAAACAAATATTAAAATAATAAAAATGATTCTTATTAAATCTTTAAATCTATAAATAGGATTGAATTCAATTTTTATTAAAGAAAAATTTCCAATTGGATTGTTAGATCCATAATAATGAAGAATGATTAAATGAATTATGATAAAAATTAAAATAATAAAAGGAACTAAAAAATGAAATCTAAAAAATATTTTTATGGTAAAGTTAGAAACAAAATAACCACCTCAAATTCATTCCACTATTATTTTACCAATTACAGGAATAGCTGATAAAAGATTAGTGATTACTGTAGCCCCTCATAATCTTATTTGGCCTCAAGGTAGCACATATCCTATAAATGCTGACAATATAGATAATATTATTATAATTCAACCACTAATTCAAGTAATTTTTATTATAGAGAAAGAGGAAAAAATTAGTCCTTTAGTCATGTGTAAGTAAATTAAGAAAAAAATAATGGAAGAAACATTTAAATGAATGAAATGAACTAATACTCCATAAAAAGTTTCAATATGAATAATATAAATCGAATCAAAACAATTTTCAGAATTTTCATAATAAAAAGTTAAAAATAGTCCTGTAATAATTTGAATAGATATAATTAAAGATACAAATCTACCTAGATTTCATCAATAACTTAAGTTTAAAGGAGCTTTTAATTTTAATTTTAATTTATTATACTCATTTACGAAATTTACATAAATTTATTAAGTGTAAGTTAAATAATTAAATGTAAATAATAGTTTAATTCATTGATTAAAAATAATTGAATTGGTAGACTCAGCGTAAATTGGTATCCATGAATGGTAATTTCCACATAATTCTGAACATTGTCCTATATAATTACCAATACTCAAAATTTTAGTTCTTAATATATTTAGTCGACCTGGTACTGCGTCTATCTTTAAAGAGATGGAAGGTAAAGCTCAGGAATGAATTACATCATTTGAAGTTATTAGCAATCGTAAATTAGTATAGATTGGTAATACTAATAAATTTCTTTCTCCTATTCGAAAAAGATCTGATATTAATTTAGGATATCTATCAATTTCTACTTCAAACTCAGGAAATCTGTAATTTCAATATCATTGGTACCCAACAATTTTAATTCTTAAATTTCTAAAAAAATTTGTATACTCTAAAGAATAAATTATTTTAATAGAAGGAATACCTAAAATTAATAAAACAATAGATGGTGATATGGTTCAGATACTTTCTAAAACAATTCAATGATCAACATTTTGAAATCAAGTATTTAAAATGATGGATAAAATTATAATTATAACAGTACAGGCAATAATTAATTCTAAATAAATAACTAAATCATTATATAAATCTAAATAATGTTCTGTCCTTATTTGATTTATAAAATTTAAACCTAAGTATTGTGCTAACAATAAATTTTTTATTTAAAAAATTTAATATCCTTACGTACTTTTAAATTTAAGTAAAATATATTTCTATAGAAACCAAACTACTTCTCAGTGTTTTGAACTCAACTCATTTAATAATTTAAGATGAACAATCTTTAAGTTAAATATTTTAAATTTAACATTTTTTAAGTCAACATCGAGGTCAGATTAATGTCAAAGATAATTATCAAAGAAATATTTATCAGCTGTTATCCCTAAGGTATTTTAATTGTTTTTAGTAAAAATTATATTTATAATTTTAAGAAATTCCCAAATTAAATATCTAATTATTTTTATAAAAATCTTAAGGTCTTCTCGTAGAAAACAATTTAAATTTATTTTCAAATTTTTAAAAATTTAAGTAATTAAAAGTTTAATAATTTTAATATATATATTCATTCAAACAGTAACCTAATTAAGGATCAATGGATTTTGCTACCTTTGAGTAATCACGCTAAAACTGCAATATAAAATTCATTGAGCAGCAATTTATATAAAAATTTATAAAATGTTTTTGAGAAACAATTATATTAAAATTTAGTTATAATAATTTAATACAAATAATTAAAATTTTTGTGTATACTTATTAATTAAATCATAAATTAACATAGATAAATAAATTAATCTTATTAAAAATTTATCTTTTTATCAGATTTAAATAGATAAAACTTAATTTTATTTGATTTAAAATTTTTCAAAATTTATGTAATTTTTAAACATAAAATAGATTTTGAAAAATTTTATTAAGATTCGATTAAATTACTTTTAATTATTATTAATTTATCCAAATTCACCAGGAAACATTATTATAATAAACTTTTTAAATTTTTTCAAAATTATATATTTTACATTACAAAATTTAAGACAACAAGTAAGTGTAATATCATTTTACTTACTGTTAAAAATAATTATTTAATAAAAAGTTACAAATATATGACTTCTTAAATTAAATTAATGCTTACTTCATCAGTAAAATTCAATAAATAAAATTATTCAAATCACATCAACAAAATGTCAGTATCAAGCACCAAGCTCAAATATTATTGAATCTGTAAGGATCTGAAAATATAAGGATCGAAATCAAATTGTTAATAAAATTAAAGAACCTATAATAACATGAAAACCATGAAATCCTGTTCCTAAAAAAAAAATAGAACCATAGTAGGAATCTGATCATAAAAAATCTAATATTTTGTATTCTCAATATTGACAATAAGAAAATAAAACTCCTAAAATTGCTGTTATAAGAAGCAAGAATTTAAATTCTTTTTTTTCAAATAATAATATATTGTGAGAGACAGTTAATGATACACCACTGGATAATAGTAAAAAAGAATTTAATATTGGAACTCTCAAACAATTAATTGCGTACACACCTTTAGGAGGTCATTCTATTCCTACTTCTCCTCTTTGTATAAATATAAAGTGAAAATAAGATCAAAAAAAAGAAATAAAAAAAAAAAATTCTCTGACAATAAAAAAAATTATACCAAATTTAAGTGAAGATTGTATTAAAAAATTTTGTGTACCTTTTAAGAATCTCTCTCGAATTAAATCTCCAAATCAAAATTTTGAGTTAATTATAAGCAAAATGTAAGAAATATCAAATAAAGCTCTTGTTGTTTTTAAATAATAATAAAAAGTAAGAAGTAAGAGAAATATGGAAAATCTAGTATATAAAGGTCATAAAGAATTAGAAGTATTGTACTGCAAAGTCTTTAATTAATTTTTTAAAGTTATTCACTTTAAATGCTAAAATTATTACAATACAATTAAACTAAAAATCTAGGTAATTTTGTAGAAAATTAACAATTTTCATTTAACCTAAAAATTTATAAAAAATTTAAATAATAAGTGCAATGATTAGTTTGATATTGTTTATATTAATAATTATAGTTTTAAGGCATTATTATATAATTATTTTTATGATAATTGTTTTAGAGCTGTTAAACCTAATTTTTTTATTAATGATTTTAAAATATATAAATTTAGAAATTGTTTTATTAAGATTAATAATTCAAGTGTTAGATTCATTAATTATTATAGTCTTTATAATTATTAGACTTTTCTCATGAGAAAAGTCTAATAATTGATCAAATTTGTTGAATTTTAGTGTATAATAAGCACTATCAATTTTGAATTGGTAAGTTTTATTCAAAATAATAAACCTACAATAAAGAATTTCGACTTCTAATAATTTTAAGGTTTAACTTTTTAATTTAGTATTTACTTTATTATAATTCTTAATTTTTTAATTTTAATTATCATTTAAAATACTATTAAGATCAGATTAGGAAAATGAAGTAATCATAATTAGTTTCAAACTAATTTTATTTTCCTTAAAAATATTTAAAAATTAATTAATAAGGATGTTGTTCAAACACATGAGGTTGATAATTTATATGTTCAGGTGGTGATATTATAATTATTCTTTCTCCACTATTAATATGATTTAAGTGTAAAGTTTTTCGATTACTTATAATTCTTTCATAAATTATAAAAAATCTAATAAGCATTGCAGTTAAACTAATTCATGAACCCATTGAACTAATTGAATGCATAAATAAGTATTCATCTAAGTAATCTCCATATCGACGTGGTATACCATTCAATCCTATGAAGTGCTGCGGAATAAAAGTCAAATTAACGCCAATGAAAAGAACTCAAAAAATTCTAAAAGCTAAAATATGATTGAAAGAAATTCCTAAAATTATTGGAAATCATAAAGTTATACCCATAATGATACCAAATACTGCACCTATTGATAAAACAAAATGAAAATGACCAACTACAAAATAAGTATCATGTAAAATTAGATCTAATCTTCTTCTTCTTAAAGTAATTCCAGTTAATCCTCCCAAAGTGAATAAAAATAAAAAACCCACTCCTCACAAATATAAAGCATCAAAATTACTTATTGTTCCGTATAATGTTGAAAGTCAAGAAAATACTTTAATTCCTGTTGGAATGGCAATTACTATTGAAGCTCCAGTAAAAAAAGAACGACTATCAAGGTCTAATCCTACTCTGAACATGTGATGAGCTCAAACTACACATCCTAATAAAGCAATCCTCATCATAGCGTATACTATACCTAAAAATCCAAACACAGCTTTTTTATTCCCTTCTACTATAGTTAAATGAGACATAATTCCAAAAGCTGGCAAAATTAAAACATACACTTCTGGATGACCAAAAAATCAAAATAAATGTTGGAATAAAATTGGATCTCCACCGCCGGAAGAAACATAAAAAGAAGTATTAAAATTTCGATCTGTTAATAATATTGTGATAGCTCCAGCTAAGACTGGAAGACTAATAATTAATAAAAGAATTGTAACAATAATACTTCAAACGAATAACGGAATTCGATCTCAATCTATTCCTTTTCTACGCATAATTATAGATGTAACTACAAAATTAATTCTACCTAAAATAGAAGAAATACCTGCCAAATGTAGTGAGAAAATTAAATAATCGATAGTTGAATTTAGATGTCCTTCATTACTTAAAGGAGGATAAATAGTTCAACCTGAACCTGGCCCACTATTAATTGTAATTCTTATTAATAAAAATCATAAACTAAAAGGTAAGATTCAAAAAGATATTCTATTCAATCGAGGGAAAATTAAATCTACACATAATATTATAATTGGAAGCATTCAATTACCAAAACCACCAATAAAAGCTGGTATGACTATAAAAAAAATTATAAGTAAAGCATGAGAAGTAGTTATAGTATTATAGAATAAAAAATATATATTTCTTAAAGTTCAATTTGTAGAGGTATCTGATAAACTAAGTCGAACTAAAATCCTTATTGAAATACCTATTACACCACTTCATATACTAAGAATAAAATATATTGATCCAATATGTTTATGATTAACTCTAGATAAGTATTTATTCTTTTGTTATATCTTTTTATTTACAAAATAATTGGTCATATTTAACCTAAAACAAGATTATATCATAATAAAATTTTAATACTAATATGTTACAGCACATAAAATTGAAATGTGAATTCAATAACAAATTTACTGAAAAATATATAAAAAATTAAATGTGCCAATTCTAATAAATCTTTAAAATTGGAAATTTTATGTGCTTTTACACTAGAATTAGATTTAGTGTAAAGCATATTGTCTTTGGAAGATAAAGGAAATTCTAAATTTCTGATAATTTTTACCTTTTAAAAGTAATGTATTAGTATACTAAACAGATAAATTAATTAATTTAAAAGGTTTTAAAATTAATTTGTAAAATTATAGTTCAATTTCTTAAAAAAAAAATTGAAAATTTTTTATACATAGAAATACATGTTAGTAATTAGTATATTTTTGCTTTTGAAAAGCAATGGTTTAAATAACCTAAACTAATTTAATTTTATTTAAATAATTGTTATAAACAACACAGCTAAAGAAATAATTTTTCAATTTATTATTTTAGTTTGAAAAGCATATATAAAAAAAAATGAACTGTTTATCACATCTTTCTCAAGGTTTACAAAACAAACATATGAGCTGAAAAAATTAAACATTGTTAAATTATTAAACACATTAATAATTAAACTTTTAAAAATTATTGATAGTATTATAAATGCTATTAAACTTTTAATTAAAACATTAAAATTAAATCTAAAAAATCAATTTAAAAATCATATATATCTAAACAAAGTTATAAACATCAAATAAGTTAGGATAATTCCAAGTATTTTAAAATTTACAGACATTTTAAAATTTAAAAACATCTTAAAAGAAGTAATTAATCGATAAGAATAAATAATGGTAAAAGACAAAATAACTAATATAATAATATTAAATATTATAGAAGAGGATAATCTTATACTAATTAAAATTTCTTTTGATAAAAATCCAGAGGTTATTGTAAATCTTATTATGTTTAAAATAGATACTAATATTAATCTAAAAATTATAACATTAAAAATTGATGCTTTATTTAGATTTTGATTAGAATTCATTGATCAAATTATTAAACCTCTAATAATAAATAAAATTCTTTTAAAAAATGCATGAACTAATAAATGATAAAATATTAAACCATGAATTGAAGAAAAAAAAGATATAAAAATTAAACCTAATTGTCTTAACGTAGAAAATGCCACAAGTTTTTTCAAATCGGTTTCAATTAAAGCAGATAAGGATCCAATAAATGTAGTAATCAAAAATAATATTACAAAAATTTTATTTAAATTAAATAATATTAAATTAAAACGATAATATAAATAGATTCCGGCTGTAACTAATGTTCTTGAGTGAACTAAAGAAGATACTGGAGTAGGAGCTGCTATAGCAGCTGGTAATCAAGTTCTGAAAGGGAATTGAGCTCTTTTGGTAAAACATATTATAGAAAGTATAATTATTATGCTAGTACTATACTTAAATGACATAAAAAAATAAAGTCTCAAAATAAAGAATATGTCTCCTAGACGATTGCTTATTACAGTTAAAAATCTTCCTGACATACTATTTCAATTATTATAATATAAAATTAAAAAAAATGATGTAAGTCCTAATAACTCTCACCCAAAAAATAATGTTAATCAAGAATTGCACACGATTAGTGTAATTATTCTCAGTAAAAATATAAATATTATAAAATTAAAATACGTATTTAAAATTTTTATATAGTTTTTAGAAAATTGTAAAACATTATAAAAAATATTCCACAAAGAAATCAGAAAAATTAAATTCAGTACACAAAAATACACTGACAAATAAGAATTCTTATTAATGAAAGATCATATTAAGTTTATATTTGTAAAAGGAATTACTATTAACAAAAAATTCATAAGATATTGTAATAATTTTAAGTTATTTTTTTTCTTTAAATTACAAATAATTTAAAAAGTATACTAATACATTACTTTTAGAAAGTAAAAAACTTTAAACATTTAATATAAATTAATTTAAAAGTTTATTTTTAAGATTATGAATCTTATGACTTGTGTATAGTCTAATCTTTTACTCAAATTTATATGAATCTAATAACAAATTAAAAACTACAGACTGAATTACAGCCACACATATTTCAAATAGTATAATTACAAATAAAAATAAAATTATATGTTTACTTGATATAATTAAAGATAACATTACATGACCAGTTATTAAATTGCAAGTTAATCGTAATCTTAAAGTTAAAGGTCGAATTATCTGACTTAATAATTCTAAAATTACTAAAAATGATCATAAAAATAATGGTGAACCAATAGGTAGTATATGAGAGGATCAAAATTTAAAATTGTTAAAAATCTTATTTATTGAATAAAGTATTCAAGTAAAAAATCCTATCAATATGTTACCTCAAAGGTAAGAAGTAGGTGACCAAAATTCTGGGATTAAACCTAATATATTAAGTATAACAATGGTATAAATAATTTTATTTTTTAACTTGTAAGATATAAACATTAATGCAACAAATACTAAAATTATTGGCAGTATTCTAAATCTTAAGTTTAAAGAATGGAAAGGAGATATCAAAATTATAGTAATCATAATATTATTAATATAATTATTATTATATTAATATCTTTTGATTCAAAAATTAATTCTTTATTAATTAATTGTAATGATAATCATATTCATATTAAAATTATAATAAATCACGATCCTATTAAAGATACTAATCCTATGTTAAAATTTAAAAATCCTACAATTAATCATTTTATAACAAATCTTGATAGTGGAGGAATACTACATAAAAAAATTAAGATGATTTGGATATTAAATGAGTAAAAATTAATATTTGAGGTTTTTCATCTATTAAGTCATATTAATAGAATAAATAAATTTATTAGTAAATAAATGGTAAAAATTTTTATAGAAATAAGTCATCTAGAAATTATTCAAAATATATCAACAATTCTTATTCCTAAGATAAACAATTTTAAAGAAAAATTAAATAAAAAAAATAAAATACCTAAAAAAATTAATATTAAAAATATTAAATTTATATATATAAAATTTATTAAAATTAAACAAGGTAGGTATTTATGGATAGTATTAAATACAATAAAACTAATAAATGATCAATTAAATTGAGAGTTAATAATTAAATGATGAAAAGGAGGTATCCCTATTTTTAATAAAATAAATAATAAAATTATATTATTTATATAGAAAACACTAAATATGATTATAACAGAAGAAAATCTTTGTCATATTAAAAATAATAAAATATAATTAGATTTTATTATTAATATTAAAAATCAATTTAATAACTCAACCATTAATCAAGTTCATCACCATAAATAAATATTTAATGAAAAAATTATAATTAAAAAATAAATTAACAGCTTAAT